ATCTATGATCTGTCTTCTCTATAAAGGACCTGAAATACCTTGCTTACGTATCATTGGAAAATGCATTAACATAAATACGGCAGTAAGAAGAGGTAATACAAAAGTGTGTAAACTATAAAAACGGGTCAAAGTAGATTGACCCACACTAGCACTTCCACGCAATAACTCTACTAAAGGTGATCCTATTACGGGAATAGCTTCAGGTACGCCTGTCACGATTTTTACTGCCCAATAACCGATTTGGTCCCGGGGTAAGGAATAACCAGTTACACCAAACGATGCAGTCAATACAGCCAGAACCACACCCGTAACCCAAGTCAATTCGCGAGGTTTTTTAAATCCGCCCGTGAGATACACACGAAATACGTGTAGGATCATCATTAGGACCATCATACTTGCTGACCATCGATGAACTGATCGGATTAACCAACCAAAGTTGACTTCAGTCATTATGTATTGAACAGAGGCAAAAGCCTCCGTAACGGTCGGACGATAGTAAAAAGTCATAGCAAAACCCGTAGCTACTTGTACTAAAAAACAAGTAAGTGTGATCCCTCCTAGACAATAAAATATATTGACATGAGGAGGAACATATTTACTAGTTATATCATCTGCAATCGCCTGAATCTCGAGACGCTCCTCGAACCAATCATATACTTTATTGAGATAGGTAAACCAAGGGGACTCCCCCTCTGAGAACCGTATATGAGAATTTCATCTCGTACGGCTCAAGCAGAAACACCCAAATACTGATTACAATGGATATGTAATAGAAAATTTGAAATTTCTTATTTATCCACTTGATTCAATCGTCTCTGAAGATACGAAGGAACCAAAATCCGAACTCTCTTCTTTGTTGTGATGAGAATGCCAAAATATCAAGTTAGCTCATCTGTCTTTATGTTGATCGTTACACGTTACAGGCCTCTTGAATCTTCTATTCCCCTATTTATTTGTTATTTGATTTGTTGTTTTTGTTTGTGCGTAATGCAGATTGACTATTGTTTACTATTTTTTTTTGATAGGAATTCTCTTGTTGAGACCCTATGAATCGATTGAAACCTCAGATTCATACTAGAACCACGATGATTCAATAAAACCCAAAAACTAAGACCAAGGGTTCTATGAGTAAGAACTATTTGATCATCACTTATTCATAGATGTAATGACTAAAAATCCAGAGAAAGATTTGTCCTTCGGTCAAAATAAGCATGATTCTAAAGGAAGAAAAATCGTTCAATTTATCAAATACCTCTTTGTTTGAAAATTTTTTGAAGTCCAGTCACGAGGTCTGAATAGTAGGTATGAATCATAGTTCAAATATTTCTTGATCTATTCCATATATTCCGTGCTACAGATACTAGGATGAATATCCGACGAGGCAGAACCATCTCTGTCGAGATGACAGACCCATTCTCTGTACTATCAATAGGATCAATTATAACAAGTCGCACACTCATATTCCGGAAATACCGAAACAACGGAATTCCACGGTCAAACTACCAGAATGGACTATAAATCTGAGTCCTAAGTGATTCATTTTTGATTGAAAAGCTAGGGCTTCTGGTTCTTATGGACCTAATTCATTGAAATTCCATCCAGTAAAACGGAAGAATTATAAATCTCTAAAATAATAGATAGGAATATCGCAAATAGAGCCATTGCGACACCCATAAATGGGGTGGTTCCCCATCCAGGAGCCACTTTACCATATTCTGAATTCAATGGTTTCAATAAATCCCCTGTAATAGTTCGTCTTGGCCCAGATCTAGCACTACCCTCAACGGTTTGTGTAGCCATAAATACTATTGCATTGGTTGAGATCTGTTGACTTTGTATACTATTCCGTTGTAAATAAACGATCTTATCGTAGCATAGATCCATCGTGGTCTTGAAATTCTCTAATAATGGAAACAGCAACCTTAGTCGCCATCTCCATATCTGGTTCACTTGTAAGCTTTACAGGGTACGCCTTATATACCGCTTTTGGGCAACCCTCTCAACAACTAAGAGATCCATTCGAGGAACACGGAGACTAATTGAAGTAATGAGTCCCCCATATGGGGGACTCATTACTTCAATTAAGATAATGAAAAATCATTTCATCTTTTTAGTCGGGACCTTAGGCGGTTCTCGAAAAAATATAGCGAAAAAGATTATCCCTAAAGTCGAGACTAAGAGGAATGTATAAACCAATGCTTCCATAGATTCGATCGTTGTTTACAATTATAGCTTCCACACCTGTTCATTTAGGATTATTTCCCAGATAAAGAAAGGACAAGAGCAAAGAAAGGCGATGATTCAAATCAATATTTCTACGGTACCTTATGTCAAATCAAAAAAATCAAATATAGAGGCGAAAGATACCGGAGCAATGTTGTATCAGACTACCTGTCTCCTTGTAGTTGGATCTCCAAGTTTTTGGAATGCTCCAAATTCCACTTGAGCATCCAAATCTGGGTCAATCCCAGCAAAAACATCTCTGAACAAGGTTCGAGCGCCATGCCAAATGTGTCCGAAAAAGAAGAGCAAAGCAAACGTAGCATGTCCAAAAGTGAACCAACCCCTTGGACTGCTCCGAAAAACACCATCGGATTTCAAAGTAGCACGATCTAATTCAAAAATTTCACCCAATTGGGCACGTCTAGCATATTTTTTCACAGTAGCAGGATCGCTATAGCTGACTCCATTGAGTTCGCCACCATAGAACTCAACAGTTACACCCACTTGTTCGACACTATACTTCGATTCTGCCCTTCTAAAAGGAACATCGGCTCTCACAATTCCGTCTCCGTCCACCAAAACTACTGGAAATGTTTCAAAAAAAGTAGGCATACGGCGTACAAAAAGTTCATGCCCTTCTTTATCTCTAAAGATAGGGTGTCCTAACCATCCAACAGCTATCCCATCCCCGTTGTCCATTGAGCCTGCCCGGAATAATCCACCTTTCGCCGGATTATTACCGATGTAATCATAAAAAGCTAATTTTTCGGGAATTTTAGACCAAGCTTCCGATAAACTCAGATTTTCGGCTAGACTGGCGCCAACTCTTCGATATATTTCTTGCTGGAAGTATCCCTGATCCCACTGATAACGAGTGGGACCAAATAATTCGATCGGGGTAGTTGCTGAACCATACCACATAGTTCCAGCAACAACGAAAGCTGCAAAAAAGACAGCAGCGATACTACTGGAAAGGACAGTTTCAATATTGCCCATACGTAATCCTTTGTATAGACGTTGGGGTGGGCGGACACTAAGATGGAATAGACCTGCTAATATACCCAATGTACCTGCTGCAATATGATGAGAGGCTATTCCTCCCGGAACAAAGGGATCAAAACCTTCCGCACCCCACGCTGGATTTACAGATTGTACTTTTCCGGTTAGGCCATAAGGATCGGATACCCATATTCCAGGACCATACAAGCCTGTTACATGAAATGCGCCAAACCCAAAGCAAGCCACCCCTGAGAGAAATAAATGAATTCCAAAAATCTTGGGCAAATCCAAAGAGGGTTTTCCCGTACGTTCATCACAGAATATTTCTAGGTCCCAATACACCCAATGCCAGATAGCTGCTAAGAAGCACAAGCCAGAAAACACAATATGTGCCCCGGCCACACCTTCGTAACTCCAAATACCCGGATTCGTTATAGTTCCTCCTGTAATACTCCAACCGCCCCATGAATTGTTTATTCCTAAACGAGTCATGAAGGGTATAACGAACATACCCTGTCTCCACATTGGATCAAGAACGGGGTCAGAAGGATCAAAAACTGCTAATTCGTATAGAGCCATCGAACCGGCCCAACCGGAAACTAGAGCTGTATGCATTATATGGACAGAAAGCAGCCGACCGGGATCATTCAATACGACGGTATGAACACGATACCAAGGCAAACCCATGGAAATACCCCTTTCTCAAAGAAAAAATAGATACTATGTAACTTTATCACATTGGAAATAACTATGCTATGGACCTCACCCTTTCATTGGATTATCTCGAAACAAGGGTTAATATTTATTCTGTTCCGTTAGTAATAATTGAACAATTCTGTTCGTAGGAACAAAGAGAAGCAGATCTATTCTATACCCAATAAGTACCAATACGCAATGGGGGGATTAATCCTATTTTTTGTGAGCGAATGTATAGATACTTGTTTCTCATTCGAACGATCCGTTCGTAAGAATTTTCCTTTATTCCGTCTTCCTCTATGAATCTTCCAATCTATCGATAAAATACGATAAACGACAATATTATGAAGACAATAAACCATTGTTTGTTACGTTTCCACATCAAAGTGAAATAGAATACTTAATTTTTCTTTCATTTAATGCCCATTGGTGTTCCAAAAGTACCTTTTCGGAGTCCTGGAGAGGAAGATGCAGTTTGGGTTGACGTATAGTGTGACTTGTCAGACATATTGGGTCATATGGGATTTCCCCGTTCTCTCCCCCGATCGAGATATCCTCTGTTTCGCCCAAGAAAGATTGATTGAACCATCAATAATTCGAAGCGTGAAGTGCAATTAGATCAATTTATTTGGTTGGAGGGTCAATATTCTCAATTAAAAGAATTTATGGTTGGCTTGGACCAATAAAATGAAGTATACAGGCTCCGTTCAGAAAATACCAAGGTAATCCATGTATGATTACCACCCTATCAGAAATGATTCCTTTATACCATATGAGTGATCTCAAATTGCCAATTAATGGAATAATATGATGAATCCATCGAATATTTTGTGGAAGGCATGAAAATGAAACAAATTGAAAAAAAAAAAAGAAGTCATAGCAAAAAGAAGTGGTACTGGGATCATTTGTCCTATATGTGCAAATCGAATTCGGGCAGATCTTTACCCGGAGTAGAGCATAAACCTAAAAGAGTGGAAGAGGCCCATTCGGGAACAAGAAAATTACATCGTGATTTAGATCTCGATGAAACAATACATCAATGAGGGGTTAGCTCGATAAGTTCAGTGAATTCTTTTTTGATTTTATAGGGAAGCAAGTCAAAACTCATGTTTCTTAAAAAATGGAAGAAAAAGACCGCTACGAAAAAAGAAATAGGGCTGGAATCGACAATTTCTTTTTTTTTTTTTTCTCAATTTTGATTTTTTGAACCGTATGCACCCAAAGGTGCGTGTACGGTTCCTAAGGAATAGAATTTTGTCCTAATCAACCGACTTCATCGAGAAAGATTACTTTTTTTAGGCCAAGAAGTTGATAGCGAGATCTCGAATCAACTTGTTGGTCTCATGGTATATCTCAGTATAGAGGATGATACCAGGGATCTGTATTTGTTTATAAATTCTCCCGGCGGATGGGTAATCCCAGGAATAGCTATTTATGATACTATGCAATTTGTGCCACCAGATGTGCATACAATATGCATGGGATTAGCCGCTTCAATGGGATCTTTCATCCTGGTTGGAGGAGAAATTACCAAACGTCTAGCATTCCCTCACGCTTGGCGCCAATGAGTTTTTTTATTTGAGAGAAAAAAAGACTATGCCTTCGTCATATGGAATATGAATAAAATAATAATAATATAATATTAAGTAATAATAGCATGGCATTTCAAGTTCGATATGAGCAAACTATTCTTATTTTTTCATAATATGAGATTATGTATCGAGATAGTAGTATGAAAGAAAGGTTATTTCCGACTTGATCTTATGTATCGGGGTCCATTTCAGCGTCACAAACCTTTTTGCTTCCACATCAGAAGTCTCTTTCCAATATTTATGTTATGAAAGAGTGTGAAAATAAAAAAAAAAAAAAGATCATTTTTTACTTATTTTTATTTGATCGGATCAGAAAGAAACTTTGGGATTGCTGAATCACAGACGAGATAAATATATAAAGCAACGGAACCATCATAGTATTTTTTGATTACTCCGAAAGGAAGGATGGTAAATGGATCATTCAACGATCTGGGTCTGATAGATTCGACTTGTCTCTTTCTTCGATGAAAAAAGAGAAAAAAAAATTCCATTACAGAGCCGTATGCACAAAAGATGCCTGTACGGTTGTTCAATTCTATCTTTTTCTCCCTGCTTGTTATTCTTTATCCCTTCCCTTCGCCCAATCATGCGAGATAGAGGAATCGTTCATTATGTTATATCATCAGGGTTATGATCCATCAACCTGCTAGTTCTTTTTATGAGGCACCCACAGGAGAATTTATCCTGGAAGCGGAAGAACTACTGAAACTCCGCGAAACCCTCACAAGGGTTTATGTACAAAGAACGGGCAATCCTTTATGGGTTGTATCCGAAGACATGGAAAGGGATGTTTTTATGTCAGCAACAGAAGCCCAAGATTATGGCATTGTTGATCTTGTAGCGATCGAAAATACCGGGGATTTCGCATAAATCTTTGATTCCATTTCGAATCATAATTTGAATGAACCCTTATTTGATCTTTTATCTTCTTACCTGGGTAAAATATGAAATGGAAGTAATTCATAATCATCCGGTTAGGATCGATCTAAACCAGCCCATTCTGTATATGATTCAGCATGCCAACTATTAAACAACTTATTAGAAACACAAGACAGCCAATCAGAAATGTCACGAAATCTCCCGCTCTTCGAGGATGTCCTCAGCGTCGAGGAACATGTACTAGGGTGTATGTGCGACTCGTTCAGATCATGAGCTAGAACAAATGAGACGATTTTTACAGTATCAATGACTCGTACCAATGAATAGAATGGAAGAACTCCATTCACTATCGAAAAATAAAGATCTCTCGTATACCTCTATTTGTATGGAATTTATGGTTTCCATTGGTGCAAATCCAATCACCTCGATTTGAGATGAAAAGCAATTCCCATTGGTAGCAAATGGTTATCCATTAAGCGGGGGAATGATATTTAAGAAGCAGAAAGATTATGCTCCTACTCTTGCAAGAACGGACTAACAGGGTCAGCTACCTATTCAACCTTCATAATTAAATGCCGTCACTGTATGGATAGATCCCATTGAAAAAAGACCTATTACTCGATAATTCATCGGTAGAGCCAAAGAGCGTGAACTGTACAAGTTACCAATAACATTGATTAAATGAGGAAAGGGGCTCCGGTGTATAGAGAGGACCTCGCCGTTTAAGAAGTAACCATAGAAACGATGGAAGCCACTATTTGTCCATTTACGATTTATTTTATACCTAATATCGGTACAATTTCTTTTTTTTTGAGGTGAAATGCCTGGAAGAAATAAAAAAATCGTGGTTGGGAAGGTTATAGTAGCAAAAGCCATTGGAATTTGTATTTTAATTTTATACATCGGAAGAATCCGTTTTGTTATTAATAAACCAGGAGAGGGGAAAAGAATGACTGAAAGAAAAGAAATCAATTAGTTATTCATCCAAGTTTCTTTTGATTCAATGACCAGAGTTAGACGAAGATATATAGCTCGGAGACGTAGAACAAAAATTCGTTTATTTGCAGCAACCTTTCGAGGGGCTCATTCAAGACTTACTCGAACTACTACTCAACAGAAAATGAGAGCTTTGGTTTCCACTCATCGGGATAGAGGCAGGCGAAAGAGAAGTTTTCGTCGTTTGTGGATCACTCGGATAAATGCAGTAACTCGTGAGAATAGGGGATCCCATAGTTATAGTCGATTAATACTTGATCTGTACAAGAGGCAGTTGCTTCTTAATCGTAAAATACCTGCACAAATAGCCATATCAAATAGGAATTGTCTTGACACGATTTCCAATGCGATCATCAAATAAGGAGATTGGAAGGAATTCACTGGAATACTTTAAACGGAGTTCCCCGGAGAATGAACTCCGGGAGGGTATAGTAGAAATTCGTATGATAAGATAAGTAGTAGGAATGAACGAACACGTTTCAATAAAAAAAAAAGATTTCTTCTTCCCCCATTCTTTTTTTTATTATTCCATTACGGCGCGACAATCTCTCGGCTTTTTCGAACAAAACTTCAATCTGAGTTCGAATTAGAGTTTTGATTCGATTGAGGAATAGGCTTATTTATTTCTGGTTCTAGGACCAGTAGTTCTAGGGATCGACCCGGTTCTCTCAAACTGTTTCTCATTATTAAGAAAAGGTAACGAAGATAAAATACGAGCTTGTTTTATAGCAATAGTAATTAATCGTTGTTGTTTCAAGGTTAATCTATTCACTCGTCTAGATAATATTTTTCCTTGTTCACTAATAAATTGATTAATTAAACTCATGTTTCTATAATCAATTCGATCCCCCGATCCAATTGGGGGCAAACGCCTATGAAAAGATCGCTTGGATTTATGAAAGGGCCGCTTGGATTTATCCATGGTTTATTTCTTATTTCTAAAATCCTATTTCTTCATTCATTTCGGATCCGACCAAAATAGGACTGGATTTGTATATATTATATATGTATATGTAATTTCTTCCTCTTCCTTGGAAGAGTGGCACACGCGTTCCGTTCGATTTATTTCTTTATCTCCCCATGAATCGTATGTTTGTAACAATAAGGGCAGAATTTTTTCAAGTCCAATTGACTAGGTGTATTGTGTCGATTCTTTTGAGTAATATATCTGGAAATGCCCCGCGATTCTTTATTCAAACCATTTCGGACACAACTGGTACATTCCAAAATAACTACTACTCTGACATCTTTACCCTTAGCCATGAACCTCCTTTGGATTTTGAATTCACTCAATTCTTCTATTTTCGATTCGAACCGAAGCGAAGAAGAAAGGAATGAAAAATAAATAGACGAGAAGTTGCTAACTCGAAATCCAATTCAATTATGAAAGATTTCGTTGCAATCAATAGAGTAATCAAATTATTAAGTAATACAAATATTTCTAACTATCAATTATTCCCAATCCCAGTATTTCATTTAGTATCTTGTATGATCTTGAACAGCCTGCCCTCGACCCACATTTCCATTTCTGTTCTCCCTATATTAACCCGAACCCGAGTTTCGATGAGATTCAATCCACTTTTATTCTTTACTCTTTCTTTCCTATCCTAAAGAACTGAAAAAGGGGGGGGGTTTAGTCGCAGAGAATTTATTGTATCTCTAATCTTCTTGATCCCTTCCCATGTCAATAACTAGAATGAAAAAAAGGGGAATGTCAACGCATCTGGGAATAAACGATTGATCTCTATCAATAGACCCGCCAAAGACCCGAACCATAGAGTAGTTAGCACAGGTGCCGTGGAGAGATATGTTTTTATATCTCGCATTGAAAATCCTCCTTCTTTTTCTTTAACTTTATTGACTTTATTGTATATTGTAATACATATATGATCAGATGCATATGTAGTTAAAGATCATTTGTACGGGGAATCTCTAACCAAAATGGATATATACAACGATCCGGTAGATGAAATCTACCTGTCCCTAAAACAGAAAAAGATGAACCCTCCTTCCTGAGCACTACTGATAAATATTCATTCCTTTATACGTTTATACGTTAGGTATGTATATAATTCTTTATGAGAATGAAACCAAAAAACCAAAAAGAAGAAATGGCAAAAGAAATTCTATTTAGATAGAGGAAATTAGGATGTGGAAAACAAAACATGGATTCCCTACAATGGCACTGTACAACAAATGAAAGGGATGTAGCGCAGCTTGGTAGCGCGTTTGTTTTGGGTACAAAATGTCACGGGTTCAAATCCTGTCATCCCTACTTATCACTTCTCCTATGGACAGTAACGAGGGGTCAATTGAGATCGATTAAAATTGGACACAATCTACCATTTTATGATACTATACATACAAGATGTATTGGGGGTACAAAAAGAATCCTTTTCTTGACATCCGTATCTCCCATCATAATAAAGCGCTCTTAGTTCAGTTCGGTAGAACGTGGGTCTCCAAAACCCGATGTCGTAGGTTCAAATCCTACAGAGCGTGATTCTGTTCTTTTAATGTTGAATCACAATAAAATAACTTCACTAACTTGAACTGCAACCTGAATTTGACCTCCTGGAGATTAAGGAGGAGGTCAATTAAAAAAAAGAGATGTT